GGAATTTGATCAATGAAGAAAAAAAGGAAAACTTAAAAAACGAATTTTTAAATCGAATTGAAGCTTTAGATAAGGAATGGTCTATTGAAAATATACTGGAAAAAACGACTCGATTTTGTCATAACGAAACTAAAAAAGAATATTTACCGAAAATTTATGATCCATTTTTGCATGGGATCTCTCGTGGAAGAATCAAAAATTTATCTCCATTCCAAATCATAACCAAAACCTATAAAAAAAAGAATATAAGAAGATCTTGGATAAACAAAATTCATGGTATACTTCTGAATATGAATTCTCACAAATTTGAGCAAACAATAGAAAAATTTAATAGAAAGTCTTTATCAATAGAGCAAAAACTTTCTTTTTTTTCAGAACCCCAAGAAGAAAAAATTAATTCCGAAAAAGAAATAAAAATTTTCAAATTGTTATTTGATGTTGTTATAATTCATAATAATGATCAAACTCTTATAAAAAATTTTATTGATTTCCATGAAATCAATAAAAAAGTTCCTCGATGGTCATACAAATTAACAAGTGAGTTGGAAGAATTGGAAGGCGAAACTGAAGAAAATATACCAAACGAGCCTGGAATTCGTTCAAGAAAAGCAAAACGTGTAGTGGTTTTTACTGATTTAAAAGAACCGCATAATGAGATTTATACTAATCTCAAAGATAATCAAAATTCTGATCAACAAAATGAAATGGCTTTGATGCGTTATTCACAACAATCTGATTTTCGTCGAGAGATAATTAAAGGATCCATGCGTTCCCAAAGGCGTAAAACTGTTATTTGGGAATTTTTTCAAGCAAAAGCACATTCGCCCCTTTTTTTTGATAGAATAGATAAACGTTTTTTTTTTTTCTTTGATATATGGGAGAAAGAACATTCGCCCCTTTTTTGATAGAATAGATAAACGTTTTTTTTCCTTTGATATATGGGAGCTAAAAAAAATTCTTAGAAATTTCATGTGGAAAAAAAAAAACGTTTATTATAAAAAAGAAGAAGAACAATCAAAAATAGAAGAAAAAAGACGGATAGAAATTGCGGAAACTTGGGATAGCTTCCTATTTGCTCAAATAATAAGAGGTTCTCTCTTAGTAACTCAATCTATTCTTAGAAAATATATTATATTACCTTTATTGATAATAATTAAAAATAGCATCCGTATATTATTATTTCAAGTTCCCGAGTGGTCAGAGGATTTAAAGGATTGGAAACGTGAAATGCATGTTAAATGTACTTATAATGGGGTTCAACTATCCGAAACAGAATTTCCAAGAAACTGGTTAACGGATGGTATTCAGATAAAAATCCTATTTCCTTTTTATCTTAAACCTTGGCATAAATATAAATTTCAATCATCTCAGAAGGCTCGACTAAAAAAAACAAAAGGAAAAAAAAATGATTTTTGTTTTTTAACGGTTTGGGGACTGGAAACTGACCTACCTTTTGGTTCTACCAAAAAAAAGCCTTCTTTTTTTGAGCCTATTTTTAAAGAATTAAAAAAAAGAATCAAAAAATCCAAAACGAAATCTTTTCTGGTTTTAAGGATTTTCAACGAACGAGCAACAATTGTCCTAAAAGTCGAAAAAGAAATTAAAAACTGGATTATCAAAAACTTGCTTTTTCTAAAAGGAAAAATAAAAAACCTTTCAAAACGAAATAGACTTCCATTAGTTGACCTAAGAGAAATAGATGAATTAAATGAAACTAAAAAAGATTCAATAATGAGTAATCAGATGATTCATGAACTATCTGTTCAAAAAAAATCCACGGAGTGGATAAATTCTTCACTCGGCGAAAACAAAATAAAAAATGTGATTGATAGAATAAAGACAATCAGGAATCAAACGGAAGAAATTTCAAAAGAAAAAGAAAAACTAACTAATAGTTGTAACAAACTGTGTTATGATTCTAAAATAATGGAGTCATCAAAAAAAAGTTGGCAACCATTCAAAAGAAAAAATACTCGATTAATTCGTAAATCTGTTTTTTTTATAAAATTTTGCGTTGAACAACTCTCTAGAACTATTTTTCTAGGTATCGTTAATATTCCAAGAATTATTACACAACTTTTTTTTGAATCAAGAAAAAAAACTCTTGATCGATATATTTACAAGAATGATGAAAATGGAGAAAAAAAAAAAAATAAAAAAAATACAAAAAATAAAAAAAATACCATTTCTTTTATTTCGACTATAAAAAATTTCATATCAAAAAAAAAATTTTTTAGTTATGACTTATGCTCTTTATCACAAGCATATGTATTTTTCAAATTATCACAAATACAAGTTAGTAACTTTTTAAAATTAAAGGCTTTTTTTGAATATAACATATACATAACATCCTTTTTTGTTAAGAATCAAATAAAGGATTTTTTGCAAGAACAAGGAATCTTTCATTATGAATGGAAAGATAAAACCCTTTTAAATTACGAAATAAATCAATGGAAAAACTGGTTACGAAGTCATTCTCAATATAATTTACCTCAGATTGCATGGGCTAGATTAGTAACCCAAAAATGGAAAAAGAAAATAAACCAAGACTCTCTCGTTCTAAATCCAAGTTTAACCAAAGTGGATTCATATGAAAAAAATTTTTTTGAGGCCAACTCGTTTTTCAATCCAAAACATAAACATAATTTCAAAAAAGATTCTATATATAATCTTTTTTGCTACAAATCTATTCATTCTACAGAAAAACTTTTTGAAATGTCTACAGGCATTGCTCTAGAAAATTGTTTAGTCTCTTGTTTTCTAGAAAAATATAATATTCGGGGTATCGGGGAAATTCGGCATAGAAAATATTTGGATTGGAGAATTATCAATTTTTGGTTTAGAAAAAAAGTCAATATTGAGCCTAATACCAAGAGTCAAAAAAACTATATTAAGACTAAAGTTCATAATTCTCAAAGAATTGATAAAATAACTAAGACGGGTCTTGCCAATCAAAAAATAAACTTTTTTGATTGGATGGGAATGAATGAAGAAATACTAAATCATCGTATAACAAATTTTGACTTTTTTTTCTTTCCAGAATTTTTATTATTTTCTAGTACATATAAAATGAAACCGTGGGTCATACCAATTAAATTACTTCTTTTCAATTTTAATGAAAAAAAAAATGTGAATAAACAGATCACTCTAAAGAAAAAAGGTTTTATACCATCAACCGAAAAAAAATCCCTTCGATTTTATAATCTAAATAAAGAAGAAAACGAATCAGCAGGTCAAAACGAGTTTGAATCAGATAAAGAAACAAAAAGAAGTTGGGAATCCGCTCTATCAAACCAAGAAAAAAACATTGAAGAAAATTATGCAGAATCGAAGATAAAAAACCGTAAAAATAAAAAAAAACCAAAAAGCAATACCGAAGCGGAACTTTACTTATTTCTCAAAAGTTATTCGCGTTTTCAATTGCGATGGAATTGTTTTTTTAATCAAAAAATTCTCAATAATATAAAAGTATACTGTCTCTTGGTTAGACTAAAAAATCCAAACGAGATAGCGATATCTTCTATTGAAAGAGGAGAGATGAGCCTAGATATTCTAATGATTCAGAAGAATTTCATTTTTACAAAATTAATGAAAAAAGGAATATTGATTATTGAACCTGTCCGTTTGTCTGTACAAAACGATGGACAACTTATTATATATAGAACCATCGGGATTTCATTGGTTCATAAAACTAAAGACAAAATAAGTAAAAGATCAAAAAAAAAAAGCTATATTGATAAAAAAAATAATTCTGATTTCGTTGTACCTGAAAATATTCTATCTCCTAAACGACGTAGAGAATTTAGAATTCTAATTTGTTTCAACTTAAAAAAAAAAAATGCGAGGGATCGAAATTCAAGATTTGATACAAATATTCAAAACTTAACCACAGTTTTGAATAAAAAGAAAGATCTTGATAAGGATAAAAATAACCTAATTAAATTAAAATCCTTTCTTTGGCCCAATTTTCGATTAGAAGATTTAGCTTGTATGAATCGCTATTGGTTTAATACTACTAACGGAAATCATTTCAGTATGATAAGAATACATATGTATACGCGATTTCAAATGCATTAATGGTGGATACTTTTTACTATATTTTTACTATATATATATAATAGAAGTTACGGTATATGAAAACAATTGTATGCACAAATATGAGGGATTTTTTTAAATTCAATCTTTATACATGAGATTCAGTTAATTAATGACATAGATACCAATCAGAGCAGATCCATAAATAAATTTTTAAAATACTCCTTTTTTAGATAGAAATTTAGACTTTTTTATAAAATTAAGAAGTTGATAATTAAATTCGGATCCTTGTACAAAAAAACTACCATTATTATTACTGATCAGTAAAATTAATATCTTTCAATTCATATTAATATTAAAAAGGGAAGGGTTTCTTTTTATGATAAAAAATACATTCATTTCATTTCAAGAAAAAAACATTGAAGAAAGCAGGGGATCTGTTGAATTTCAAGTATTCAGTTTCACTAATAAGATACGAAGACTTACTTCACATTTGGAATTGCACAGAAAAGATTATTTATCTCAGAGGGGTCTACGAAAAATTCTGGGAAAACGTCAACGACTGCTGGCTTATTTGTCAAAAAAAAATAGAGTACGTTATAAAGAATTAATTAATCAGTTGAATATTCGGGAATTAAAAACTCGTTAAATTCAAAAATTGTGAATTAGTTAATTTTTTAGATCTTGAATTTTGTAATAAACTTCTTTTTCAGCAATCTAATTCATACCAGAACGAATCAAGGAAAAACTTATGAAGAGACCAGTTACAGGAAAAGATCTTATGATAGTCAATATGGGACCTCACCACCCATCCATGCATGGTGTTCTTCGCTTAATTGTTACTCTAGACGGTGAGGATGTTGTTGACTGTGAACCCATATTGGGTTATTTACACAGAGGAATGGAAAAAATTGCAGAAAACCGAGCAATTATACAATATTTACCTTATGTAACGCGGTGGGATTATTTAGCTACTATGTTTACAGAAGCAATAACAGTAAATGGACCAGAACAATTGGGAAATATTCAAGTTCCTAAAAGGGCCAGCTATATCAGAGTAATTATGCTGGAATTGAGTCGTATAGCTTCTCATCTGTTATGGCTTGGCCCTTTTATGGCAGATATTGGGGCACAGACTCCCTTTTTCTATATTTTCAGAGAACGAGAATTTGTATATGATCTATTCGAAGCTGCCACCGGTATGAGAATGATGCATAATTTTTTTCGTATTGGAGGAATAGCGGCTGATTTACCTTATGGTTGGATAGATAAATGCTTGGATTTTTGTGATTATTTTTTAACAGAGGTTGTTGAATATCAAAAACTGATTACACGAAATCCTATTTTTTTAGAACGGGTTGAAGGCGTTGGGATTATTGGTGGGGAAGAAGCAATAAATTGGGGTTTATCCGGACCAATGCTACGCGCATCCGGAATACCATGGGATCTTCGTAAAGTTGATCGTTATGAGTCTTACGATGAATTTGAATGGGAAATTCAGTGGCAAAAACAAGGAGATTCATTAGCTCGTTATTTAGTACGACTTAGCGAAATGACAGAATCCATCAAAATTATTCAACAGGCTCTGGAAGGACTTCCGGGGGGTCCCTATGAGAATTTAGAAAGTAGAGGCTTTGATAAAAAAAGGAATCCAGAGTGGAATGATTTTGAATATCGATTCATTAGTAAAAAACCTTCCCCTACTTTTGAATTATCGAAACAAGAACTTTATGTAAGAGTTGAAGCTCCAAAAGGGGAATTGGGAATTTTTCTCATAGGAGATCAAAGTGGTTTTCCTTGGAGATGGAAAATACGACCGCCGGGTTTTATTAATTTGCAAATTCTTCCTGAACTAGTTAAAAGAATGAAATTGGCTGATATTATGACGATACTCGGTAGCATCGATATAATTATGGGAGAAGTTGATCGTTAAAATGATAATTTATGCAACAGAAGTACAAACTATAAATTCTTTTGTTAGATTGGAATCTTTAAAAGAGGTCTATGGACTCATATGGATATTTGTCCCTATATTTTCTCTTGTATTGGGAATCATAACAGGTGTACTAGTAATTGTGTGGTTAGAAAGAGAAATATCTGCAGGGATACAACAACGTATTGGACCTGAATACGCTGGCCCGTTAGGAATTCTTCAAGCTCTAGCCGACGGGACAAAACTACTTTTTAAAGAAGATCTTCGTCCATCTAGAGGAAATACTCCTTTATTTAGTATTGGACCATCTATAGCAGTTATCTCTATTTTATTAAGTTATTCAGTAATTCCCTTTAGCAATCACCTTGTTTTAGCGGATCTAAATATCGGTATTTTTTTATGGATTGCCATCTCAAGTATTGCTCCGATCGGACTTCTTATGTCAGGATATGGATCAAATAATAAATATTCTTTTTTAGGTGGTCTGCGAGCTGCTGCCCAAGCGATTAGTTATGAAATACCATTAACTCTATGTGTTTTATCAATATCTCTACGTGCGATTCGTTGAAACATAAACGTTTATTCCGTTTTTTCTAGATGAATAAATGAAAAAACGGAATATATATATATTTATCTTTCGGATTAATCTTAAGAATTAATCTTAATAAAAGGAATTTGATAGTTATATATGAGTGAAAAAAACTGCTCAGAAATTAGCAGTAAAAAGAAAAATTGAGTCTCATTTCCTATGTACAAAGGTTAAACGTAAATAAACATAAGCGTAAGAATCACTTTACCCCAAGGTTGGTTGATTAGTCATCCGGGCTTGAAGCGGGTTAAAAAAAATATTAACCGTATGACGTTTTCACTATCAGTTATATAAATTACCATACATGTATTACAAAGTGAGCGGCAATTAGGTAAAAACGCGTGGATGGTTAGAAACACCAAAATACACAAAGAATTTGTAATAGAGATTAACCAAATTGAAAAGGATATTTATGTATAACATAAGATAAAAAAGAAGGTTAATTGGGGCTTGAAATTAGTAGAAATGATCAGGCAGTACTCCCAAAGATTCCGATTCAGAGTATGCTCCCATCCACCAATAAATGTAATGACTATCAGAAACGAAATAATCCTTTATTTTTGAAGTCCACCGACTTTTTTTCTAAAAAAGAAAGAAGAATAGGAACGAAATAAGGATAGTTATTGTGATAGATTTCGAAAATAAAATAGAATTTCTATCATGAATAATAAACTAATAGGATGTTTAATTTTTTTTTCGTAATTGAAAACCACGACGGGCTTAAATACCTAGTTTTATTTTTACAAGGGGTGTTTTATTAAAGGATTAAGTTATTACTCAACAAATAGAAATTAAAATTTGTAAAGGATGAGATGAATTCCGAAGCGCGTTTTTTATTTTTATAATTTGAGCAGACAGAATTCCATTGGTATAATTCGGGACCCCAGATAGATTTCTATTTAATCTATTTTAGAACACATCATATCCATCTAAATAATACTAATCTGGTCCTTAGATTTATTTACGGCCCCCGAGGAGCCGTATGAGGCGAAGACCTCATGTACGGTTTTGTAATAGCGGTGAGAATAGTAATATTATCACCGACTAGGATTATCTAACAGTTTAAGTACAGTTGATATAGTTGAGGCACAATCAAAATATGGTTTTTGGGGATGGAATTTGTGGCGTCAACCTATAGGTTTTATCATTTTTTTAATTTCTTCCCTAGCAGAATGCGAGAGGTTACCTTTTGATTTACCAGAAGCGGAAGAAGAATTAATAGCAGGTTATCAAACTGAATATTCCGGTATCAAATTTGGTTTATTTTACGTTGCTTCTTATCTAAATCTATTAATTTCCTCATTATTTGTAACAGTTCTATACTTAGGCGGTTGGAATATTTCTATTCCGTATATATCTATTCTGGAACTATTTGAAAAGGATCAAATTTTTGGAACAACAATTGGTATCTTTATTACATTAGCTAAAACTTATTTGTTTTTGTTCATTTCTATCGCAACCAGATGGACTTTACCTAGGCTAAGAATGGATCAACTATTAAATCTTGGATGGAAATTTCTTTTACCGATTTCCCTTGGTAATCTATTATTAACAACTTCTTTCCAACTCTTTTCACTCTAAATTGAAAATGAATCCAAGATATTCATTATTTGTTTTAAACAAGAGAAAGAAACAAAGATCAAATTATTCATAGATAATTACAATATGCTTCCTATGATAACCGGGTTCATTAATTATGGTCAACAAACCCTACGAGCTGCAAGGTATATTGGTCAGGGTTTCATGATTACCTTATCCCACACAAATCGTTTACCTGTAACTATTCAATATCCCTATGAAAAATTAATAACATCAGAACGTTTCCGCGGTCGAATCCATTTCGAATTTGATAAATGCATTGCTTGTGAAGTATGTGTTCGAGTATGTCCTATAGATCTGCCTGTTGTTGATTGGAAATTGGAAACCAATATTCGAAAAAAACGATTGCTTAATTACAGTATTGATTTTGGAATTTGTATATTTTGTGGTAATTGTGTTGAGTATTGTCCAACAAATTGTTTGTCAATGACTGAAGAATATGAATTTTCAACTTATGATCGTCACGAGTTGAATTATAATCAAATAGCTTTGGGTCGGTTACCAATGTCAGTAATTGACGATTACACTATTAGAACAATTTTGAATTCACCTCAAACAAAAAATGGGTAAACCCATTAATTTTATTAAAAAAAGAATGCAAAACTGTTGAATTATATTATATAAAGAATTGAATTACAAACTTATATTTATAGAATAATATTAAGTATTAAGGCTCATCCTTTTAATATAATATACTCGTAATTACTATCTTGAAATAGATAGGTTGAAAATATTAGAATAAAAAAAAGCGAAACTGTCTAATAATTGTATCTACATCAATTCATATACATTAGATTCTAATTTCACTCTATTAGAAACATATAAAAAAAAAATTCCCCGGTTAAATTAATAAGGTCATGAAAAGGATTTCTATTTTTTTCTTTTTTTAATAATATAATGGATTTGCCTGGACCAATACATGATTTTCTTTTAGTTTTTCTGGGATCCGGTCTTCTAGTAGGAGGTCTGGGAGTGGTATTACTTCCTAACCCAATATTTTCAGCCTTTTCCTTAGGATTTGTTCTTGTTTGTATATCTTTATTGTATATTCTAGCAAATTCCCATTTTGTAGCTGCTGCACAACTCCTTATTTACGTGGGGGCAATAAATGTTTTAATCATATTTGCTGTGATGTTCATGAATGATTCAGAATATTCCACAGATTTAAATCTGTGGACTGTTGGGAATGGGATTACTTCATTGGTTTGTACAACTATTATTTTTTCATTAATTTCGACTATTCTCGATACGTCATGGTACGGGGTTATTTGGACTACAAGATTAAACCAGATTTTAGAGCAAGATTTAATAAGTAATAGTCAACAAATAGGAATTCATTTATCAACAGATTTTTTTCTTCCATTTGAACTCATTTCAATAATTCTTTTAGTTGCTTTGATAGGTGCAATTTCTGTGGCTCGTCAATAAAAAAGGTTCCGATTAGTAAAGACCAAAGAAAACTTTGTGTTTGTGTATATTATGATATTTTTATATTTGATATATATTTGAAAATTTTTCCCTAATATAGTTGTTATTCGTACTTTGTTGTTATATTCTAGTGGATTGAATCCGGTGAATTTTTTTTATTATTCCTATTGAAATGAATCAAAATTGATAAGGAGTTGCTTAATGATACTCGAACATGTACTTGTTTTGAGTGCCTATTTATTTTTGATTGGTCTTTATGGATTGATCACGAGTCGAAATATGGTTAGGGCTCTTATGTGCCTTGAACTTATACTCAATGCAGTTAATATGAATTTCGTAACATTTTCTGATTTTTTTGATAATTCCCAACTAAAAGGGGATATTTTCTCCATTTTTGTTATAGCAATTGCAGCCGCTGAAGCAGCTATTGGATTAGCTATAGTCTCGTCAATTTATCGTAACAGAAAATCAACTCGGATCAACCAATCTACTTTATTAAATAAGTAGCATAAATAAAAACATTATAGGTTTCAATTTGCATATATGATAGGTTATGACTTACTAGATTATATTTGTGAAAATCTAAGAAATCAAAGTATTTTAGCCCCATTTTTTATCAATTGAGCCAGAATTCATTAAAAAAATTCTATTATCTATTAAAGGAAATCATTGCTTCATCTAGTATTTTAATATATCATTTAGTTATAAGTTTACTAGATTGAAAATTTATGACATTCAAAAAACTATAGATCCTATGTCACATTCAGTAAAAATTTATGATACCTGTATAGGATGTACTCAGTGTGTCCGAGCATGCCCTACAGACGTATTAGAAATGATACCTTGGGATGGATGTAAAGCTAAGCAAATAGCTTCTGCTCCAAGAACCGAGGATTGTGTTGGTTGTAAGAGATGTGAATCCGCCTGTCCAACGGATTTTTTGAGCGTTCGAGTTTATTTATGGCATGAAACAACTCGAAGCATGGGTCTAGCTTATTGATACGTTACCGAAAACCTGATTTGAATAAATTTGGAATACATTTTATTTTTTTTTTATTGACAAGTACTCGTACTCAAAAAAGTTCAATTATATTTTTTTATTTATATATTTTTTTTGAGTACGCGTTCTTTGGACCTGGTGTATCTTGTCTTTACCACGAATGATTTTCCTTGGTTAACAATAATTGTTGTTTTTCCAATATCTGCCGGTTCATTAATGTTATTTCTCCCGCATAGGGGAAATAAAGTTAATAAGTGGTATACTATATGCATTTGTATATTAGAACTTCTTCTAACAACCTACGCTTTTTGTTATAATTTTAAAATGGACGATCCATTAATTCAACTGTCCGAAGATTATAAATGGATCAATTTTTTTGATTTTTATTGGAGACTGGGAATAGATGGACTTTCTATAGGAACGATTTTACTGACGGGATTTATTACTACTTTAGCTACTTTAGCGGCTTTTCCAGTTACTCGGGATTCCCGATTATTCCATTTCCTGATGTTAGCAATGTACAGCGGTCAAATAGGATCATTTTCTTCTCGGGATCTTTTACTTTTTTTCATCATGTGGGAATTAGAATTAATTCCCGTTTATCTCCTTTTATCCATGTGGGGTGGAAAGAAACGTCTGTATTCAGCTACAAAATTTATTTTATACACTGCAGGAAGTTCTATTTTTTTATTAATAGGAGTTTTAGGTATAAGTTTATATGGTTCGAACGAACCAACATTAAATTTAGAACTATTAGCGAATCAATCCTATCCTGTCACACTCGAAATACTATTTTATATTGGATTTCTTATTGCTTTTGCCGTCAAATCACCGATTATACCTTTACATACTTGGTTACCTGACACCCATGGCGAGGCACATTACAGTACCTGTATGCTTCTCGCTGGAATCTTATTAAAAATGGGAGCATATGGGTTGGTTCGAATCAATATGGAATTATTACCTCACGCTCATTCTATGTTTTCTCCTTGGTTGATGGTAATCGGTACAATCCAAATAATTTATGCAGCTTCAACATCTCCCGGTCAACGTAATTTAAAAAAGAGAATAGCCTATTCTTCTGTATCTCATATGGGTTTTATAATTATAGGTATTGGTTCTATAACGGATCCTGGGCTTAATGGAGCTATTTTACAAATAATCTCTCATGGATTTATTGGCGCTGCACTTTTTTTCTTGGCAGGAACGAGTTATGATAGAATCCGGCTTGTTTATCTTGATGAAATGGGTGGAATGGCTATCTCCATTCCAAAGATATTTACAATGTTCACTATTTTATCGATGGCTTCCCTTGCATTACCGGGCATGAGTGGTTTTGTTGCAGAATTAATCGTTTTTTTTGGAATAATTACCAGCCAAAAATATTTCTTAATTTCAAAAATTTTAATTATTTTTGTAATGGCAATTGGAATGATATTAACTCCTATATATTTATTATCTATGTCACGCCAAATGTTCTATGGATACAAGTTAATTAATGCCAAAAACTTTTCTTTTTTTGATTCTGGACCCCGAGAGTTATTTCTTTCAATCTCTATTCTTCTACCCATAATTGGTATTGGGATTTATCCTGATTTTGTGCTCTCATTAGCGAGTGACAAGGTCGAATCCATTTTATCTAATTATTTTTATGGATAGTTTTCAGGAAATAAAAAAAAACATTAAATTAAATTATAATAAGAAGTCTTTGGTTTTTGTATTGTGAGAACCTTTTGAATCATTGTACTACTTGATTCAAAAGGTTCTTGATGATTTACTACTAAAACTAAATAAAATTTCTTAACTTAATATGATATGAAGTTATATATAGATACTTTTTTTTATTTGGATTCTTTTCTTTTTTTTTTTAGTTAATTCGATGTAAATGAACCATAACTATGTAAACCTATTCCTAAAAGATTGACGCCAAAATAGCATATCCAAATTAAAAGAAAACCTATCGAAGCCACAATTGCAGAATTTATACCTCGAACATTCCGATTTGTTTTAATATGTAAATAAATTGCGAATATGGTCCAAGTAATAAATGCCCAGGTTTCTTTTGGATCCCAATTCCAATATGAACCCCATGTTTCATTAGCCCATACAGCTCCTGAAAGAATGCCGACGGTTAAAAAGATAAATCCAAGACTAATAATACGAAAACTCCAATAATCTAATTGTTCAATCAATTGATACCTATAATAATTTCTAGAAAAACTAAAATTAATGTTTTGTTGTAGTAAAATAGCATTTCTTTCGTTTATGTAGTAAAGTACATCAAAAGAAAATAATTCATTTAATAAATTTTTTTTTTTCATATTATTTTTCCAAAAAGTAGATCCGACCTTGCGAAATGTAATGACTAGAAGAGCTATTGATAATAATGATCCGCATAACAGAGCGCCATAGCCTAATATCATCATACTTACGTGCATCATTAACCACTGGGACTGTAGAGCTGGTACTAATATTGCAGACTGAGGCATTTTGTTTAAAAGACCTGAAGTAGCAAAACCCTGAATAAAAATAGCACTTGGCGCAGTTATTGCGTTTAAGTGATTTTTTTTTTTTTTATTAAAATAGGAAACCATATGAATAATTGAAAAAGCCCATGAAAGAAAAATTAATGATTCATATAAATTGCTTAATGGAAAATGTCCTGAATAAAACCAACGCGTGAATAATAATCCTGTTATACCAAAAAACGTAATTACGATTCCTTTATCTGATGAATCAAAAAATCCTATGATTTCATCTAAATTAACTAATAAAGTTAAAAAATAAATTGTTAGTACAATTGAAACGACTGAAAAAGATATATGAGTTAATATATGCTCTAAAATTGAAAAAATCATAAAAAATTTTTTAAAAATTAATAAATTAATACTAGGTTTTACCCGATTTTAGAAAAAAATCGAGTATTAATTTGATTAGAAAACTTATAATATCTCTTTTATAAGATCTTATGCCGCTACTCGGACTCGAACCGAGATGCTCTAGCACTGCTTCCTAAGAGCAGCGTGTCTACCAATTTCACCATAGCGGCAACTTGTTCAAAATAATACTAACAAGTTTTTACTCAATCGTCGAGATTAAAATTTTAAATAAAGAAGCCAATTCAATGGAATTTACAATTGATTTTATTAATAAAAAAATGTTTTTTCTAAAAATTAAAACTTTTCCAAAATCCTTCGACATTTTAAATCAAATTTGCCTAAGTTGCTCAAGAGAAATGAAAAACAATACTTATCAAAATATCTATTTTCATGCATCTTTTTATATTGTATAAACATAAAATTTTTTGATCACTTAAAAAAAATATCATATATTATTACTTATTATTATTATTATCTAATATTCACTTATTGTGGATACATGCTTTTATAACTTTGATTCCAAGTAAATAATAGAAGAATTCACAGAAATAAAAATTCCTAAAAGGTATAAAGTGAAAAATTTTTGACTTAAATTAATTTCAAGAACCTATTGATTTCGCTTAAAGATCTTGTATTTCCTCTTAACTGAAAATAAGAATCCCCCCCCTCTTTTTAGAAATTTAAAAAATCAATAGGAACCGTTCTTTTTTATCTATATATTATCTTTTGGTTTCTATTGATTTTTTTATATGTATTCTAAAAAATTTGTTTTTAAGTTAGACTAATTCTAATTATTCTAGTGTTTTTTATTTATTTTGTTGTAAAAAAAAACTTTTTGAATTACCTGTAGAAAGCGATTTCCCTAAGGAAAACGCTTTCAACGATGTCCAATATCCCTTCCTTTTCCAAATTTTTTTTCGAATACGCTTTTTCGAGATAGAAGTACGTTTTTTTGGAACTGCCATTCAAAAATGAAAAAAGTTTTTCAGTGGTATAATTGGATGTCAAAGACATTTATTATTTTATTCTTTCGTACTCTATATCGAGTGGTTTTTTTCTTTAAAATTTTATTATATATTATTTTTAAAACAAAACAGACATTCAAAAATTTAAAACCCAACTTTTTTTTACCTTTTTCTTTAAAAATTTTTTTTATTTAACGTTTGAAATACGTATGAGAGTCCTCAGTTAATTAATCTATACTAATAGATTATATTACAAAAAATTTTATTAAATTTCTTCACTTCATATGTAAAAAAGATGTAAAAAAAGATATCGATTATAATAATATTTATTGAAAAAAAAAAAGTACACTTAGTGTACTGGAAAACAATCACTAAATTCCATAATTAAAATGCATTCCTTAATAATTCTAAATAATCAAACTCAAATAACTTTTTTAGGTAAAGTTTTTTTTATTAATATTCAGTATTTTTTTGTCGTGTAAATCTTTGTTCTATTCTTAATATATGTATATAAATTATTGTAATACGGAATTATAATTCACTTTTTCTGTATCTGCATAAAATCACAATTTTATTTAGTAGTAAAAAAAAAAAAAACGACAAATCGTTTTTTTACAGTAACTTAGTAATATTATTTAATCACTTCTAATTTTTGGATTTGAATATATATTTATTTTCAAAAGTTTATGAAGGATTATACTAATTCGAAAAAAATTTCTATTTAGATTTGAAATCATGTGCTTTTTTATTGTCCCCTTTAAAAACAAAATGTATATATATACAAACCAGTGAATAAGAAATAATAAATTTAAGAATAAAATAAAAAGGGTTTTTTATTTTATGGAACATACATATCAATATTCATGGATCATTCCTTTCATTCCACTTCCAGTACCTATTTTATTAGGAGCTGGACTTCTACTTTTTCCGACAGCAACAAAAAACCTTCGACGTATGTGGACGTTTCTGAGTATTTTTTTGTTAAGTATAGTTATGATCTTTTCGCTCTATCTATCTATTCAACAAATTTTTCTAAGTTGCATTCATCAAAATGTATGGTCTTGGACCATAAATAATGAATTTTCTTTTGAGTTTGGTTACTTTATTGATCCACTTACTTCTATTATGTCAATATTAATTACAACTGTTGGAATTTTGGTTCTGATTTATAGTGATAATTATATGTCTCATGATCAAGGATATCTTAGGTTTTTTGCTTATATGGGTTTTTTTAATACTTCAATGTTAGGATTAGTTACTAGTTCTAATTTGATCCAAGTTTATTTTTTTTGGGAATTAGTTGGAATGTGCTCGTATTTATTAATAGGTTTTTGGTTCACACGACCTATTGCAGCGAATGCCTGTCAAAAAGCTTTTGTAACCAATCGTGTAGGGGATTTTGGTTTATTATTAGGAATTTTAGGTCTTTATTGGATAACTGGCAGTTTCGAATTTCAAGATTTGTTCGAAATATTCAATAATTTAATTTTAAATAATAGAGTAAATCTCTTATTCCTTACTTTGTGTGCATTTCTATTATTTGTGGGTCCTATTGCTAAATCTGCACAATTTCCTCTTCATGTATGGTTGCCTGATGCCATGGAGGGCCCTACTCCTATTTCGGCTCTTATACATGCTGCTACTATGGTAGCGGCGGGAATTTTTCTTGTAGCTCGTCTTCTTCCTCTTTTTATAGTTATCCCTTCGATAATGTATATAATATCTTTGATAGGTATAATAACAGTACTTTTAGGAGCCACTTTAGCTCTTGCTCAAAAAGATATTAAGAGAGGTTTAGCCTATTCTACAATGTCTCAACTGGGTTATATGATGCTAGCTCTAGGTATGGGGTCTTATAGATCCGCTTTATTTCATTTGATTACTCATGCTTATTCGAAAGCTTTGTTGTTTTTAGGATCTGGATCCATTATTCATTCAATGGAAGCTATAGTTGGATATTCTCCCGATAAAAGTCAGAATATGATTCTTATGGGTGGTTTGACAAAACATGTGCCGATTACAAAAACTGCCTTTTTAGTAGGAACACTCTCGCTTTGTGGTATTCCCCCCCTTGCTTGTTTTTGGTCTAAAGATGAAATTCTTAATGATAGTTTGTTATTTTCGCCAATTTTTGCAATAATAGCTTGTTCAACAGCGGGATTAACCGGATTTTATATGTTTCGGATTTATTTACTTACTTTTGAAGGACATTTAAACACTTATTTTATAAATTACAGTGGAAAAAAAAGTCGCTCCTTCTATTCAATCTCTTTATGGGGTAAAGAAGAAGATAAAAAACTTAATAGAAATTTTGGGTTAGTACCATTATTAACAATGAATAATACGAAAAGAGCTACCTTTTTTAGCAATAAAACATATAAACTTAGTAATAATGTAAGAAATCAAACTTTTATTACTGTTGAAAATTTTGGACTTAATACACGAACTTTCTATTATCCCCATGAATCAGACAATACTATTCTATTTCCTATGCTTGTATTGCTTTTATTTACTTTGTTTATTGGAGCCATAGGAATTCCTTTCAATCAAAAAGGAATAGACTTTGATATATTATCAAAATTATTAACGCCGTCGATAAACCTTTTGCATACCAATTCAAAAAATTTTATAGATTGGTATGAATTTTTGAAAAATGCAATTTTTTCAGTCAGTATAGCTTTGTTTGGAATATTTATAGCATACTGTTTTTATAAGCCTTTTTATTCATCGAAATTAAATTTAAACTTACTTAATTCATTTCAAAAGTGGAGTTATAAAAGAATTAGGTGGGAAAAACTAATAAATTTTGTATATAATTGGTCATATAATCGTGGTTACATAGATGCTTTTTTTAAAAAATCTTTAATTGAAAGTATAAGAAAATTAGCAAAACAAACGAATTTGTTTGATAAACGAATCATTGATGGAATTACAAATGGAGTAGGTATTACAAGTTTCTTTGTAGGAGAAGTAACAAAATATATAGGTGGAAGTCGCATCTCTTCTTATCTGTTCTTGTTTTTGTGCTATGTATTGATTTTTTTAATGATCCTCTTTTTTTTTTATTTTGAA